TTTAGACAAAAAGGAGAGCGAAACCGACGAAAACGTGGCGGACGGTCCTGGAATTAGTACAAGAAACGCGAAACGAGTATTGATTTTTACTTATACTAATCCAAATACCGATACTTATACTAATAACAAATATAATAAGAATCTTGAGCAAAAAAAGGAAGTAAGGTTGAGACGCTATTCGCAACAATCGGATTTTCGTCGAGAACTAATCAAAGGCTCCATGCGCGCACAAAGACGCAAAACCGTTACTTGGGAACTGTTTCAAGCAAATGCCCATTCACCCCTTTTTTTGGACAGAATAAAGAAACCCTTTTATTTTTCTTTTGAGATTTCCGGACCGATGAAAGGAATTTTTCGAATTTTTAGAAATTGGATGTGGAAACAAAAAGACCAAAAACCGTCTGATTATACAAACGAAACACAAAAAAAAATTGATAAAAAAGAAGAATACAAAAGAAAAGAAAAAGTACGGATGAAAATAGCAGAAACCTGGGATAGCTTTTTATTTTCTCAAGCAATAAGAGGGTTTCTATTATTAACTCAATCGATTCTTAGAAAATATATTATATTACCTTCATTGATAATAGCTAAAAATCTCGCTCGCATACTATTATTTGAATTGCCCGAGTGGTCCCAGGATTTAAAGGATTGGAAAAAGGAAATGCATGTTAAATGCACCTATAATGGTGTTCAATTATCCGAAACCGAATTTCCGGACAACTGGTTAACAGACGGTATTCAGATAAAGATCCTATTTCCTTTTTACCTAAAACCCCGGCGCAGATCTAAGCTACAATCCCTTCATAAGGATTCATTGAAAAAAATAAAAGGACAAGAAAGTGATTTTTGTTTTTTAACAGTTTGGGGAATGGAAACTGAACTTCCTTTTGGTTCTCCCCGAAAACGACGTTCATTTTTTGAACCCGTTTTGCAAGAATTAAAAAAAAAAATTCGAAAATGGAAAACAAAGTCTTTTATAGTTTTAAGAATTTTAAAAGAAAGAACAAAAATTTTCCGAAAAGTGGCAAAAGAAAAAAACAAATGGGTCATCAAAAGCATTCGATTTCTAAAAGGAAAAATAAAAAAACTTTCAAAAAGAAAGCCAATTCGATTAGTTAGATTGAGAGAAATGAGAGAAATAGAGGACTTGGTTGAAACTAAAAAAGATTCGATAACGATACTCGGGAATCATACGATTCACGAATTGTCTAGTCAAATTCGATCTATGCATTGGACAAATTTCTCACTAACAGAAAAAAAAATGAAAGATCTAAGTAATAGAACAAACATAATCAGAAACCAAATAGAAAAAATTATAAAAGAGAAGAAAAAAGGATTGCTAACTCAAGAAATAAATATTATTTCTAACAAAATAAGTTATCATGCTAAAATATTAGAATCATCAAAAAGGATTTGGCAGATATTAAAAAGAAGAAATACTCGATTAATCCGTAAATCATATTTTTTTATAAAAATTTTGATTGAAAGGGTATACATAAACCTTTTTTTATCTATACTTAATATTCCAAGAATCAATGCAATTTTTTTTTTTGAATCAACAAAAAAAATTCAAATTATTGATAAAAACGTCTACAATCACAATAATGAAGCAAATCAGGAAAAAATTAATAAAACAACTAAAAATACAATTCACTTTCTTTCGACTCTAAAAAAATCACTTTATAAGATTAGTAATAATAATAAGAATTCAAAGATTTTTTGGGATTTATCTTCTTTCTCACAATCACAAGCATATGTATTTTACAAATTATCACAAACCCAAGTTATTAACTTTTATAATTTAAGATCTGTCCTTCAATATCACGGAACATCTCTTTTTCTTAAGAATGAACTAAAAGATTGTTTTGAAAAACAAGGAATATTTCATTATGAATTAAGACATAAACCTTTTTGGAATTTTGGAATGAATGAATGGAAAACCTGGTTAAGGAGTCATTATCAATACGATTTACCTAGGATTAGATGGCCTAGATTAGTACCACAAAAATGGCGAAATCGAGCGAATCAAGACTGTATGACTAAAAATAAAGATTTAAACAAAAAAGATTCATATGAAAAAAACGGATTAACTCATTACCAAAAAGAAAAACAAAATCTTTTTGAAGCAGGCCCATTACGGAATCAAAAATCGAATTTTCAAAAACACTATAGATATGATCTTTTATCATATAAATCTATTAATTATGACGATAAGAAAGACTCGTCTATTCATAGATCACTAGTCCAAGTAAAGAATGAAGAAGAAAGTTTTTATAATTACAACATAGGGAAAGGAAAATTTTTTGGTATGCTGGGAAGTACCCCTATCAATAATTATCTAGGGGAAGACGATATTATGGATATAGATCAAATTTCAAATAGAAAATATTTTGATTGGAGAATTCTCCATTTTTGTCTTAGAAATAAGATCGATATTCAATCCTGGGTTGATATGGATACTGGTACCAACAGTAATCAAAATACTAAGATTGGGGCGGATAATTATCAAATAATTGATGAAATTAAGAAGAAAGGTCTTTTTTTTTTTACAATTCATCAAAATGAAGAAATTAACCCATCCAACCAAAAAGAGTTCTTTTTTGATTGGATGGGAATGAATAACAAAATACTAAATAGTCTTATATCAAATCGGGAGCTTTGGTTCTTCCCAGAATTTGTGCTACTTTTTAATGCATATAAAATGAAACCGTGGATCATACCAATCAAATTACTTCTTTTCGATTTTAATGGAAATGCAAATGGTAATAAAAAGAGAACTGGAAAGAAAAAGGAATATCTTTTTATATCATCGAATCAAAAAAAATATCTTGAATTAGACAATGGAAGTCAAGAAGAAAAAGAACCCGCAAGCCAAGGAAATCCGAAATCAGATGCACAAAACCAAGTAAGTCTTGGATCAGTTCTCTCAAACCAAGAAAAAGATGTTGAAGAAAAGTATGCGGGATCTGACATGAAAAAACGTAGAAAGAAAAAGCAATACAAAAGCAACACAGAAGCAGAGCTTGATTTCTTACTAAAAAAATATTTTCATTTTCAGTTGAGATGGGATAATTCTTTAAATGAAAAGCTAATGAATAATATCCAAATCGATTGTCTCCTGCTCCGACTGATAAATCCAAGAGAAATTGCTATATCCTATATTCAAAGGGGAGAAATGCGTCTGGATATTTTGATGACTGAGAAGGATTTAACTCTTACCGAATTGATGAAAAAGGGAATAGTGATTATCGAACCGGCTCGTCTGTCTGTAAAAAATGATGGACAATTTTTTCTATATCAAACCATAGGTATTTCATTGGTTCATAAGAATAAGCGCCAATTTCAATTTAATAAAAGATACCGAGAAAAAGGCTATGTTGATAAGAAAATTTTTGATGAATGTATTCCAAGCCATCAACTAAGGACTGGAACTAAAGACAAAAAGCATTATGATTTGCTTGTTCCTGAAAAGATTTTATTCCCTAAACGTCGTAGAGAATTGAGAACTCTAATTTGTTTCAATTCGAAGAATAGAAATGGTATGCGTAGTTACGTTTGGGATAAAAGCAAAGATCTTGCTCGAGAAAAAAAGAAATTCATTAACTTAAAGTTCTTTCTTTGGTCCAATTATCGATTAGAAGATTTAGTTTGTATGAATCGCTATTGGTTTAATACCAATAATGGCAGTCGTTTCAGTATGGTAAGGATACATATGTACCCACGATTGAAAATTCGTTAATACTATGTTTTTCCTATCTATGCTTACAGTGTGGGATATATGAAAACCCAGAGATGCACACATGCCTTATCTTACATTCCATTCTGATACATGATACCAATTTAATGATATACATATCAATTAGATCTATAAATGAATCAACAGAATCTTTTTTTTAGGTCTCAACTTTTCTCTTTTCCACAAATATAACATCCTTTTGGATCCCTAATCAAATTGCAAATTGAATTATTTTTGGTTGATTTTAGAGGAAGTTGATAACGAACGAAAGATTGTTGTGTATATCAAATTCAAATGACTAGCATTATTATTACTGATCAGTAAAATTCATATAAAAAAAAAAGAGAGGGAGGAGATTTCGTTTTATGGTAAAAAATTCATTCATCTCAATTATTTTTCAAGAAAAAAGAGAAGAAAACTGCGGGTCTGTTGAATTTCAAGTATTCAGGTTCACCAATAAGATACGAAGACTTACTTCACATTTGGAATTGCACAGAAAAGACTATTTATCTCAGAGAGGTTTACGGAAAATTCTGGAAAAACGCCAACGGTTGCTATCGTATTTGTCAAAGAAAAATAGAGTACGTTATAAAGAATTAATTAGTCAGTTGAATATTCGGGAGTCAAAAAATCGTTAATTTAAAATACAATTTTGAAATATTTGATTTATTAGATTTTGAATATTGATGAACTTCTTTTTGTTTTCAACAATTCATGCTAAGAATGAATCGAGGAAAAACCTATGAATATACTAGCTACTGGGAAAGACCTTATGGTAGTCAATATGGGCCCTCACCACCCATCAATGCACGGTGTTCTTCGTCTCGTCGTTACTCTAGATGGTGAAGATGTTATTGACTGTGAACCAATATTGGGTTATTTACACAGAGGGATGGAAAAAATTGCGGAAAACCGAACAATTATACAATATCTGCCTTATGTAACACGTTGGGATTATTTAGCTACTATGTTCACAGAAGCAATAACTGTAAATGGACCAGAACTGTTGGGAAATATTCAAGTACCTAAAAGGGCCAGCTATATCAGAGTAATTATGTTGGAGTTGAGTCGTATAGCTTCTCATCTGTTATGGCTTGGCCCTTTTATGGCAGATATTGGTGCACAGACTCCTTTCTTCTATATTTTCAGAGAAAGAGAATTAGTATATGATCTATTCGAAGCTGCCACCGGTATGAGAATGATGCATAATTATTTTCGTATCGGAGGAATAGCAGCTGATTTACCTCATGGCTGGATAGATAAATGTTTGGATTTCTGTGATTATTTTTTAACAGGGGTTGTTGAATATGAAAAACTTATTACGCGAAACCCTATTTTTTTAGAACGCGTTGAAGGAGTAGGCATTGTTGGTGGAGAAGAAGCAATAAATTGGGGTTTGTCAGGACCAATGCTACGAGCGTCTGGACTCGAATGGGATCTTCGTAAAGTCGATCATTATGAGTGTTACGACGAATTTGATTGGGAGGTACAGTGGCAAAAAGAAGGGGATTCATTAGCCCGTTATTTAGTCCGAATGGGCGAAATGAGGGAATCCATAAAAATTATTCAACAAGCTTTGGAAGGAATTCCGGGGGGGCCCTATGAGAATTTAGAAATCCGATGCTTTGATAGAGAAAACAACCCAGAATGGACTGATTTTGAAGATCGATTCATTAGTAAAAAACCCTCTCCTACTTTTGAATTGCCGAAACAAGAACTTTACGTGAGAGTCGAAGCCCCAAAAGGAGAATTGGGAATTTTTCTGATAGGAGATCAAAGCGGTTTTCCTTGGAGATGGAAAATTCGCCCACCTGGTTTTATCAATTTGCAAATTCTTCCGCAGTTAGTTAAAAGAATGAAATTGGCTGATATTATGACGATACTAGGTAGTATAGATATCATTATGGGAGAAGTTGATCGTTGAAATGCTAATTGATACAACAGAAGTACCAGATATCAATTCTTTTTCCAGATTGGAATCCTTAAAAGAGGTCTATGGGATCATATGGATGCTTGTTCCTATTTTCACGCCTGTATTGGGAATCACAATAGGTGTACTCGTAATTGTGTGGTTAGAAAGAGAAGTATCCGCAGGAATACAACAACGTATTGGGCCTGAATACGCCAGCCCGTTGGGAATTCTTCAAGCTTTAGCCGATGGGACAAAACTACTTTTGAAAGAGAATCTTCTTCCATCTAGAGGAAATACTCGGTTATTCAGTATTGGACCATCTATAGCAGTCATATCAATTCTACTAAGTTATTCAGTAATTCCTTTTAGTTATCACCTTGTTTTAGCTGATTTCAATATCGGTATTTTTTTATGGATTGCCATTTCAAGTATTGCTCCTATTGGACTTCTTATGTCAGGATATGGATCAAATAATAAATATTCCTTTTTAGGTGGTCTGCGAGCTGCTGCTCAATCGATTAGTTATGAAATACCATTAACTTTATGTGTTTTATCAATATCTCTACGTGCGATTCGTTAAAACAGAAACTTTTCTTTTCCCTATGCTTTTCCTTCGAGAAAAAAAAGAAATTTAATAGATATCTTCATCTTTTTATTCATTTATTTCTTCTTTAGGTTAATAAAATTAATTAGGTAGTTATATATGAGTGAAAGAAAACAACTTCAAAATTCGCAGTAAAAGTGGATTGAGTCTCATTTCCTGTGTACAAGAGTTAAGCCGAAGTAAACAAACATGGAAGAAGCCCTTTACCCCAAGATTGGTTGATTGTTCATCCTGGCTTGAAGCGGGCTCAAAGGATCAACCCTATGGAGTTTTCACTATCGTTTGTATGTATTACAATACAGATATTCCAAAACGGGGGATTAAAAAAAAGATGAGTGGGTAGGAAGGAACACCAAAAAACACACAAAGGATTAGTAATGGAGATTATGTAAATTATCTAAAAGGATACTTCTGCATACCATAAAAAGAATACTAATTGGGGCTTTAAATTAGTAGAAATGATCAGGCAGTACTCCCCACAATTCCGATCCAGAGTATGCTCCTATCCACCGATTAAAGAAATGACTATCGGGAACGAAATAATCCTTTACCTTTTTTAAGCCCCCCTTTTCTCAGAATGAAGAAGAGGAACAAAAAAAATAGAAAAAATACAATTCCAATATAAACAAAAGGGATTTTTTTATTCTTTCTTTCATATATTCATAGAAATCAAATTCCTGTCCTGATTCATGAACTAATGTAATGTTTAATTCTTTTTCGTAATCGAAAATAAAATGATGGGTTGAAATATCTATTGATATTTATACAAGGAGTATTTTATTCAAGGATTGATTAAGTTATTACTCAAGACAGAAAAATTGAAATTCGTAAAGGATGAGATCAATTCAGAAATACTCTTTATTTATTTTTATAGCAGACAGAATTCCATTGGTATAATTGGGGACCTTCCAATAGATTTTGACTCTATCTATTCGATAACCATATCAAGATAACTAATACTGGCTCGGTCCTTACATTTATTTGTGGCCCTGAGGAGCCGTATGAGGTGAAAATCTCATGTACGGTTTTGTAATAGCGATGGGAACAGTAATGTTATCACCGACTATGATTATCTAACAGTTCAAGTACAGTTGATATAGTTGGCGCGCAGTCAAAATATGGTTTTTTGGGGTGGAATTTGTGGCGTCAACCCGTAGGGTTTATGGTTTTTCTAATTTCTTCCTTAGCGGAATGCGAGAGATTGCCTTTTGATTTACCAGAAGCCGAAGAAGAATTAGTAGCAGGTTATCAAACCGAATATTCAGGGATCCGATTTGGTTTATTTTACGTTGCTTCTTATCTAAATCTATTAGTTTCCTCTTTATTTGTAACAGTTCTTTACTTGGGTGGTTGGAATCTTTCCATTCCGTACATATTTGTTCCGGAGCTATTTGAAATAAATAAAGCGGATGGAATTTTTGGAACGACAATTGATATCTTTATTACATTAGCTAAAACTTATTTGTTCTTGTTCATTCCTATCACAACAAGATGGACTTTACCTAGATTAAGAATGGACCAACTCTTAAATCTTGGCTGGAAATTTCTTTTACCTATTTCTCTCGGTAATCTATTATTAACAACTTCTTCCCAACTCCTTTCACTGTAAAGAAAAAAGGAATACGATATTTGCGACTTGTCTCAAACAAGAGAAAGAAAGAAAATCAAATTATTCATAACTATTCACGATATGTTCCCTATGGTAACTGGGTTCATCAATTATGGTCAACAAACAGTACGGGCTGCAAGGTACATTGGTCAAAGTTTCCTAATTACCTTATCCCAAGCAAATCGTTTACCTGTAACTATTCAATATCCTTATGAAAAATTAATCACATCGGAGCGTTTCCGCGGTCGAATCCATTTTGAATTTGATAAATGTATTGCTTGTGAAGTATGTGTTCGTGTATGTCCTATAGATCTGCCAGTTGTTGATTGGAAATGGGAAACAGATATTCGAAAGAAACGATTGTTTAATTACAGTATTGATTTTGGAATTTGTATTTTTTGTGGTAATTGTGTTGAGTATTGTCCAACAAATTGTTTATCAATGACTGAAGAATATGAACTCGCTACGTACGACCGTCACGAATTGAATTATAATCAAATTGCTTTAGGTCGTTTACCAATATCAATAATTGACGATTTTACAATTCGAACAGTTGGGAATTCGTCTCAAAGAAAAAAGGGGTAAACCTCTTGATTAAAGAGTAATTGCAAAGTACTAAGGTTGCTTTTTGGTAGAAAGGGATAAGGTCTTTCTCTTTGCTTGGTCAATAATTACAAATCCCAACTATTGATTGGGTTCTGAGAAGTATGACTTAATTTGTATTGAAAGTCTATTAATATAATATCTCCATAATTATTTTGAAATATATAGTTTCAATTTCAAACTTCCGTTTAGAATACAGAAAAGAGCGAAATTGACCCAATAACTAGACCCCCATTAATTCACGCTTATTAGATTCTAATTTAATTCAATTGGGAATGTCTCATAAAAAAAATTTCCTGGTCGGTTCAATAAGGTCATGAAAAACATTTCGATTTATTTATCTCTTATTTTAATATAATGGATTTGCCTGGACCACTACATGATTTTCTTTTAGTTTTTCTGGGATCGGGTCTTATAGTAGGAGGTCTGGGAGTAGTATTACTTACCAACCCAATTTATTCTGCCTTTTCATTGGGATTGGTTCTTGTTTGTATATCCTTATTCTATATTCTATCAAATTCCCATTTTGTAGCTGCTGCACAGCTTCTTATTTACGTGGGGGCTGTAAATGTTTTAATCATATTTGCTGTAATGTTCATGAATGGTTCAGACTATTCTAAAGATTTTCATTTTCATCTTTGGACTATTGGGGATGGGGTTACTTCCCTAGTCTGTACAAGTATTTTTTTTTCACTAATCACTACTATTCTAGATACGTCGTGGTATGGGATTATTTGGACTACCCGATCCAACCAGATTATAGAGGAAGATTTGATAAGTAATAGTCAACAAATTGGTATTCATTTATCAACGGACTTTTTTCTTCCATTTGAACTGATTTCGATAATTCTTTTAGTTGCTTTGATAGGTGCAATTGCCGTGGCTCGTCAGTAAAAAATCTTTATAACTAGGAACAGAAATCAAAATTCAACCTTTTTCTGTGTTATCAACATCCATTTCCCTGAAATTCGATTTGAATACTGTTCGGTTCATGTATAAAATAGAAATTTTTTTAGTCGCCCTATTCGATCTATTACCAATATCTTGTTTTGTTGGGTACTTGTTATATTCTAAGCAATCGAATCACTTGAATTATTGTTCATATTGAAATGAATCGCAATTGGTACGGAGTTGGTCAATGATACTCGAGCATGTACTTGTTTTGAGTGCCTATTTATTTTCTATCGGTATCTATGGATTGATCACGAGCCGGAATATGGTTCGGGCCCTGATGTGTCTTGAACTTATACTAAATGCGGTTAATCTAAATTTCGTAACATTTTCTTATTTTTTTGATAGTCGTCAATTAAAAGGAGATATTTTCTCAATTTTTGTTATAGCTATTGCAGCCGCTGAAGCAGCTATTGGATCAGCTATTGTTTCGTCAATTTATCGTAACAGAAAATCGACTCGTATCAATCAATCAACTTTGTTGAATAAGTAATATTTAGAAATCATAATATTCATCAATTCGAATTAGCCTATATAATTAGAATACGTCGTAACCTCAATCATGTTTGCGAAAACATAAGAAATCAAAGTATCTTTATTCCCTATTAGTATTATGAGTTGATCCAGAAGTGGATTGATTACAAAAATTCTGGTAAATCATTGATTCATCTGGTGTTTAAATATATCGGCTATTTCCAACTTTACTAGATCGAAACTTTAGGAGTTCAAAAATTTATAGATCCAATGTCCCATTCAGTAAAGATTTATGATACATGTATAGGGTGTACTCAATGTGTCCGCGCCTGCCCCACAGATGTATTAGAAATGATACCTTGGGACGGATGTAAAGCTAAGCAAATTGCTTCTGCTCCAAGAACGGAGGACTGTGTTGGTTGTAAGAGATGTGAATCCGCCTGTCCAACGGATTTCTTGAGTGTTCGAGTTTATTTATGGCATGAAACAACTCGAAGCATGGGTCTAGCTTATTGATATTGAGACGTTTCAGAAAACGCCACTGAAATCCATTTCTAATCCATTTTCTTTTTTTTTTACCGATTACCGACAAAAACCCGTACTCTAAAAAGAAAAAACCAAATAAGAATAAATTCCATTTTAGAGTACGGGTTTTTCTGGTCCAAGTGTATCTTGTCTTTACCACGAATTATTTTCCTTGGTTAACTATAATTGTAGTTTTTCCGATAGCCGCGGGTTCTTTAATTTTCTTCCTCCCCCATAGAGGAAATAAGGTGACTAGAGGGTATACTATATATATCTGCGTCTTAGAACTCCTTCTAACGACCTATGCGTTCTGTTATCATTTCCAGTTCGACGATCCATTAATCCAGCTAGCAGAGGATTATAAATGGATCAATTTTTTTGATTTTTACTGGAGATTGGGAATAGATGGACTTTCCTTAGGACCTATTTTACTGACAGGATTTATCACCACTTTAGCTACTTTAGCGGCTCGGCCAGTTACTCGGAATTCCCGATTATTCCATTTCCTGATGTTAGCAATGTACAGCGGTCAAATAGGATCATTTTCTTCTCGAGACCTTTTACTTTTTTTCATCATGTGGGAGTTAGAATTAATTCCCGTTTATCTACTTCTATCCGTGTGGGGGGGGAAAAAACGTCTTTATTCAGCTACAAAGTTTATTTTGTACACTGCGGGAGGATCCATTTTTCTATTAATAGGAGTTTTGGGTATCGGTTTATATGGTTCCAATGAGCCAATATTAAATTTTGAAACATTAGCTAATCAATCGTATCCCGCGGAACTGGAAATAATATTTTATATTGGGTTTCTTATTGCTTTTGCTGTCAAATCACCGATTATACCCTTCCATACGTGGTTACCAGACACCCATGGAGAGGCGCATTACAGTACTTGTATGCTTCTAGCCGGAATCTTATTAAAAATGGGAGCATATGGGTTGATTCGGATCAATATGGAACTATTACCGCACGCTCATTCTATATTTTCTCCCTGGTTGATGGTAGTAGGTACAATGCAAATAATTTATGCAGCTTCAACATCTCCTAGCCAACGGAATTTAAAAAAAAGAATAGCTTATTCCTCCGTATCTCATATGGGTTTTATAATTATAGGGATTGGGTCGATAACCGATACGGGACTCAACGGAGCCATTTTACAAATAATTTCTCATGGGTTTATTAGCGCTGCACTTTTTTTCTTGGCAGGAACGAGTTATGATAGAATACGTCTTGGTTATCTTGACGAAATGGCCGGATTGGCTATCCCAATTCCAAAGATATTCACCATATTCAGTATCTTATCGATGGCTTCCCTTGCATTACCGGGCATGAGTGGTTTTGTTGCGGAATTGATAGTATTTTTTGGAATAATTACCAGCCAAAAATACTTGTTAATGCCAAAAATACTAATTACTTTTGTAATGGCAATTGGAATGATATTAACTCCTATTTATTCATTATCTATGTCACGGCAAATGTTCTATGGGTACAAGTTATTTAATGCTCAAAACTCTTATTTTTTTGATTCCGGCCCCCGGGAGTTATTTGTTTTGATATCTATTCTTCTACCCGTAATAGGTATTGGTATGTATCCGGATTTCGTTCTCTCCCTATCAGTGGACAAGGTCGAAGCTATTCTATCTAATTTTTTTTATAGATAGTTTTCATGAATAACAAAAATCAAAAACCAATCCTATGTCCTCTGCTTTTTAAAATTGATCGTTGTCCAATGAAAAAAGAAGTATTTTTTCGTGTCTTAAGTTTCAAATTTAAATTAACTAAAAAAGAATAAGAATAAATAAGTCAACAATAAATAACTAAATTTGAATTGTAACCAGACACCTTATGGCCTTTGTGAGAACCTTTTGAATCACTACACTACTTGATTCAAAAGGTTCTCGGCAGCTTCCACTAAGTTTCGTTTCTATATTTGCGCTGTCCTATGTTTGTATTCATCAGTCCCTTTCATTTCTTCAATTCAATTCCTTTCTTCAATTCAACAATTCAATTAGATGTTAATTAAATGAACCATAACTATGTAACCCGATTCCTAATAGATTGACCCCGAAGTAACATATCCAAATTATAAGAAAGCCCATAGAAGCCACAATTGCAGAATTTACACCTTCCCAATTTGGATTTGTTCGCGTATGTAAATAAATCCCGAATATAGTCCAAGTAATAAATGCCCAAGTTTCCTTTGGATCCCAATTCCAATATGATCCCCATGCCTCATTAGCCCATACTGCTCCCGAAAGAATACCTATGGTTAAAAAGATAAATCCTAGACTAATAATACGATAACTCCACTGATCCAATTGTTGAATCAATTGATACCCATAATAATTTCTAGCAGAAAGAAAATAAGGAAAAGAAGTGTTTAGTAAACCATTGTTTTTTTCATTCAGGTATTGGATTTCACCAAAGGAAAATGACTCATTTACATTTAATAAATTATTTCTTTTATCAAAAATCCTTATAATTTTTCGAAATGTAATGACTAGACGAGCTGTGGATAATAATGATCCACATAAAAGAGCTGCATAACCTAATACCATCATACTTACGTGCATCATTAACCACTGGGCTTGTAGAGCAGGTACTAATATTCCAGATTGATGCATTTTGGTTAAAAACCCCGAAGTAGCAAAACCCTGGGTAAAAATAGCGCTTGGCGCGGTTATTGCGCTTAAATGATTTTTATGTTTTTTAAAATAGAAAATCCTATGAATAATAGAGAAACTCCATGAAAGAAAGATTAATGATTCATATAAATCACTTAATGGGAAATGCCCCGAATAAATCCAACGAGTGACTAATAATCCTGTTAGACAGACAAAGGTAGCAATCATCCCTTTTTCTAATGAATCATATAGTCCTATGATTTCATCGACTAATAAGGTTATCAACTGAATTGTAATTCCAATCGAAACGACCGAAAAGGATATATGAGTTAATATATGCTCTAATGTTGAAAATATCATAAATAAAAATCAAATTAAAAGGGAGAGTCTTTCAAGTATACGGAATGGAAATCAGAAGTTAAATTCATTATAGGGCTTTTTGCATATCTTTTTATCTTTTATAAGATGCTCTGCCGCCACTCGGACTCGAACCGAGATGCTCTAGCACTGCTTCCTAAGAGCAGCGTGTCTACCGATTTCACCATAGCGGCTTGCTCGAAATCATAATAACCTTTTTTTACTCAATCGTCGAGATTGAAAGAGTCAATTTCAATGAAATTCTTTTTAGGAAGCATTCCAATTGATGAATAAAAACTTGTTGAAATAGAGATGGAAAGAGTTCCCCGTTTACCGTCTTATTTAATTATTTAGGGTTTCAGCTTTATTTAACTTAACAATAGAAGTTTTCATAAAATCGAATTGTTATAACTCAAGAGTTCTTACTTCAATCCAGGAAAAACGAAAATATGATTTTTCTTTTTTATGTTTTTATGAATCACAATTTCAGCGCAACATCCACCAATTCAAAAAGGATTTATTTAATTTGCATAACTTTTGTGTTGTCGTAATCCTTATCGTTAGGTTTTTTTTTTTATTTTAATTTTGGTTCGCCTTTATTAAAATTAAACCAATTAGGTATTGGGCTGGACATATCATAGAAAAAAATTTTGATTTCTATCGTGGAATTGTACCCTGCTTCAAAAAATTCTTTCTAAATTAGAATTCTAAAGGTATAGATTTTTTGATTGATCATCCATCTTCCCTTTCAAATATAGCAAATATAGGATTTTTTTGATCACGTAAAATTCTCACCCTATTCGTATATAATGTCTGTTTAAATAGGCAAAAGTGCTTTTCCCTTTTGGAGGTAAAGTGTGGTGGATACGGTATATAGAGTGATTGATAAAAGAGAGTGATTCATAAAGTTAGAAAAAGGTTTTATACTTATAGTTTCAACAACCCATTGATTTTCCCTAAAGATTTTAGATCCCCTCTTCTATAGCATAACTTCTATAGCATAATTAGAAAAAGAAAAGTAAAAAAAAAAAAGACAAAACCCTTATTGTTATGTTATTTAGAAAGTTGTTGTGTTATTTAGTTATTTATAAGGGGGTGGGGTGATGGGGAAATAAGAATCCCCATCCTGCGAATGAAAAACATATTTCAATAACTCATTAAAAAAGGGTTGAAACTTTTGATTTGGGTTTTATTCTTTTTTTTTTTTTCAAATTCCAAAAGAAGGACCAAACCCTTTTTTGTAGAATTCAGTAGACAAATTCATCGGTTCAAAACATTAGTGAATGGAAATCATTACTTACTTTATTTTTTTTTTTCTATTTTTCTATTCTAGAATATATATTCAAAAGTAGAGTCTAAATTAGAAACGAAATTCACTAATTTTTCGAATCAGGCTGATTCAGATTATTCCGACGTTTTATTAGTTATTTGTCGTACAAAAAAACTTTGTGAATTCCCCGTGGAAAGGGATTTCGCTAACGAAAAAGCTTTCAACGCTGCCCAATATCCCCCCCCTTTTCCACCCATTTTTACGAATACGCTTTTTGAATTTAGAAGTACGCTTTTTTGGAACTGCCATTCGCAAGCTAAAGGATTATTCAGTCC